TAAAACCTCGAGCTCGAGGCAGGAGTTATCGGATCAAAAGACCCACTTGTAATATAACTATTGTTTTAAAAGATATATCCTTAGATGAATATGAATATAGGGACTATCTTGAATGCTCAAAAAACACTGGATTAAAAAAAAAAGACTATGACATGTCATGATACATATAGGAGTGGGGGATTATGGGACAAAAAATAAATCCACTGGGTTTCCGACTTGGTACAACACAAAGTCATCATTCTCTTTGGTTTGCAAAACCAAAAACTTATTGCGAAGGTCTACAAGAGGATCAAAAAATACGAAACTTTATTAAGAATTATGTACAAAAAAATATGAGAATATCCTCCGGGGTTGAGGGAATTGCCCGGATAGAGATTCAAAAAAGAATTGATCTAATCCAAGTCATAATCTATATAGGATTCCCAAAATTATTACTAGAAAATAGACCGCGAAGAATTGAAGAATTACAGATGAATGTACAAAAAGAACTTAATTGTGTGAACCGAAAAATAAACATTGCTATTACAAGAATTGCAAATCCTTATGGACATCCCAATATTCTTGCCGAATTTATAGCCGGCCAATTAAAAAATAGAGTTTCTTTTCGCAAAGCAATGAAAAAAGCTATTGAATTAACTGAACAGGCAGATACAAAAGGAATTCAAGTACAAATTGCAGGGCGTCTTGACGGAAAAGAAATTGCGCGCGCCGAATGGATCAGAGAAGGTAGAGTTCCTCTACAAACCATTGGAGCTAAAATCGATTATTGTTCCTATACAGTTCGAACTATATACGGGGTATTAGGAATCAAAATTTGGATATTTGTAAACGAAGAAAAATAAGACTTTATGTGTCTTTAGAGTCTACCCATTGATGGAAATGAACCAAACCAAAAGGAACTCTTTTTATGTTCAATCAAAACTAAAATGATCAATTCCGCAATTCTATAGGGTTGAATAAAAATTCGATTGATTTTTTTATATAATTGCTATGCTTAGTGTGCGACTCGTTGGTTTTGTTTAGGGCTAGGATTCAAAAAAAAGGACCGTCCTGTAGTATGAACTAATAACTATAGCACTAATAACCAACTCATTGCTTCGCATTATCTGAATCCAAAGAACCAGTCAAGATATAATATATTGATCATATCGTTGTAGCAACTGAAATGTTTTTTTTTGCAGAAACACAAAAACCCAATTTGATTATTGGTTGTGAATTTCTACGTTGTGAAGGAAAATAGAAAAAAATGCGGATAAAAGGAAGGATGAGAGAAAGAGAGAAAGAAAATATCAATGATATAGGATTCCAATATGTAAGGTCTGTGGGTCATCTCATAAACAACAGTGTAATACAGCATCAATAATGATTCATCCCTAATTAGATGAATCCACTCATAGAACAAAAAAATCAAGAGCCTCGAGCCAATAAAAACTGAGAAAATTGACTTAAGAAAAAATTTCATTATGGACTCCGTTGGAGAATTTAGACCTAACCATTAATCGAGAAGCAATGGGAACGACGGAACCCATGAATAAAGAAGATTCTATTGGAAATGAATCTTAATGATTTATTGGGTGGGATGGCGGAACGAACCCGGGAACTAAACTATTCTTTTATTCGGAGAGGTGAGGAACTAACCCTACAACTGAAATAGATATTGAAAGAGTAAATATTCGCCTGCGGAAGTTTTATTTTATTGGATTGATTAATTTTGATCGATCCGATATGGTAAAAGGCAAAACAAAAAAAAAGATTTGTTATAATGGTAAAAAAAAAAAGACATTGAGATTATCTCTAAATAGAATATACATGTTTCAATTCTATATCTAAACACGATATACAAATTTAGAATAGATTAATTAGATGAAATTTCAAAGAATCCTATGCTTCAGTATATTATTCATTAAATCCCTGTATATCGTGATAAAATCTTTTTTAGTCCTTTCTTTCGCGAGGAGCTGGATGAGAAGAAACTCTCATGTCCAGTTCTGTAGTAGAGATGGAATTGAGAAAGAACCATCAATTATAACCCCAAAAGAACAAGATTCCGTAAACAACATAGAGGAAGAATGAAAGGAATATCTTATCGAGGTAATCATATTTGTTTCGGTAGATATGCTCTTCAAGCACTTGAACCCGCTTGGATTACATCTAGACAAATCGAAGCAGGACGCCGAGCAATGACACGAAATGTACGGCGTGGTGGAAAAATATGGGTACGTATATTTCCAGACAAACCAGTTACAGTAAGACCCACGGAAACCCGTATGGGATCCGGGAAAGGATCCCCCGAATATTGGGTCGCCGTCGTTAAACCGGGTAGAATACTTTATGAAATGAGTGGAGTCGCTGAAAATATCGCTCGAAAGGCTATTTCAATAGCGGCGTCCAAAATGCCTATAAGAACTCAATTCATTATTTTAGGAATGTCGAACCAAAGGAAATAAATCTTGGGTATAAAAAAATGCGGGTTTTCTTTTTTTTTTTTTTTTACTTCGTCCTTTCAGTGCTTTACTTTAAATTAAACATTAAAAAAACCGATTTAAAAAACGATATGATTCAACCTCAAACCCATTTGAATGTAGCCGACAATAGCGGTGCCCGAGAATTGATGTGTATTCGAATCATAGGAGCCAGTAATCGTAGATATGCTCATATTGGTGACGTTATTGTTGCTGTGATCAAGGAAGCAGTACCAAATACGCCTCTAGAAAGATCAGAAGTGATCAGAGCTGTAATTGTACGTACTTGTAAAGAACTCAGACGTGATAACGGTATGATAATACGGTATGATGACAATGCTGCAGTTGTCATTGATCAAGAAGGAAATCCAAAGGGAACTCGAGTTTTTGGTGCGATCGCCCGGGAATTGAGACAGTTGAATTTTACTAAAATAGTTTCATTAGCGCCTGAAGTATTATAAGATGAGACCGCGATATAGTGATAGATAGTGATAGTATTAAAATACAATAGATAAATAAAAATTTAGTAGAGTATGTCTCACGCATATACTTTTAATAATTTTCAAAAAAAAAAAAAGAACATGTTGATTATATCAAAATTCGGAAGCAACAAAATTTTGAGTTTATCATGGGCAAGGACACGATTGCTGACATAATAACTTCTATACGAAATGCTGACATGAATCGAAATGTAACGGTTCGAATAGCATCTACTAGCATCACCGAAAACATTGTTAAAATACTTTTGCGAGAGGGTTTTCTCGAAAACGTAAGGAAACTCGTGGAAAACAAAAAAAAAAATTTGGTTTTAACCCTACGACATAGAAGGAATAGGAAAGGACCATATAGACCCATTTTAAATTTAAAACGAATCAGTCGACCCGGTCTACGAATCTATTTTAACTCTCAACGAATTCCTAGAATTTTAGATGGGATGGGGATTGTAATTCTCTCTACTTCTCGGGGTATAATGACAGACCGGGCGGCTCGACTAGAAAGAATCGGCGGAGAAATTTTGTGTTATATATGGTAATTCTTCTTCTATCGTTATATATGGTAATTCTTCTTCTATCCGAATTGTATTTGGAGCTTCCTTTTCTTTTGTTTTTGTGTTGTGAAAAAAAAAAGGGGGGGGGGATTCCTCGCGGTTTAATTACTGAACAACTTACCAATGGTATGTTACGGGTTCTTTTAGGTGGTTTAGACAACGAAGTAAGATTCTAGGTTATGTTTCAGGAAGGATCCGACCCATTTTTATACATATACTACCGGTGGATAGAGTCAAAATTGAAGGAAGTCCTTATGATTCAAACGGAGGGCGTATAACTTATAGACTACACAAAAGGATTTGAGTGATTAGGTGATTTTTTCAACATTCCTTTCATGGGGATACAATTCACGGTTCAAAAATTTCAAGAAACTTATTTTCTTCTAATAAGTAGATTCGAAATTCATTTAAGGCATAACAATTATGAAAATAAGGGCTTCCATTCGTAAAATTTGTGAAAAATGTCGACTGATCCGCAGGAGGGGACGGATCATAGTAATTTGTTCCAACCCGAGACATAAACAAAGACAAGGATAATCTTTCGAAAAGGTACTCTAGAAAGGAACCGATGAACAAATCAAAATAAAAGATCGGTTTTGACATGAAATGGATATATCCATAGATCTCGGACTTCTATTTATGAAATGATCAAATATGGCAAAATCTACACCAAGAAGTGGTTCACGTAGGACTGGACGGATTGGTTCACGTAAAAGTGGACGTCGAATACCAAAGGGCGTTATTCATGTTCAAGCAAGTTTCAACAACACCATTGTGACTGTTACAGATGTACGGGGTCGGGTAATTTCTTGGTCCTCGGCCGGTACTTGTGGATTCAGGGGTACAAGAAGAGGTACGCCTTTTGCTGCTCAAACCGCAGCAGGAAGTGCTATTCGAGCAGTAGCGGATCAAGGTATGCAACGAGCAGAAGTCATGATAAAGGGTCCTGGTCTCGGAAGAGATGCAGCCTTAAGAGCTATTCGTAGAAGCGGTATCCTTTTAAATTTCGTACGGGATGTAACCCCTATGCCACATAATGGTTGCAGACCCCCTAAAAAAAGACGGGTGTAGAAATAAACATTGAAGAGATTTCAAGAGAAATAAATGACTCAACGATCTAACAAATAATATTACTATGGTTCGAGAGAAAGTAAAAGTATCTACTCGGACACTACAGTGGAAGTGTGTTGAATCAAGAGCAGACAGTAAGCGTCTTTCTTATGGACGCTTTATTTTGTCTCCACTTATGAAAGGTCAAGCCGACACAATAGGCATTGCGATGCGAAGAGTTTTGCTTGGAGAAATAGAAGGAACCTGTATTACACGCGCAAAATCTGAGAAAATCCCACATGAATATTCTACCATAGTGGGTATTCAAGAATCGGTACATGAAATTTTAATGAATTTGAAAGAAATTGTATTGAGAAGTAATCTTTATGGAACTTGTGACGCGCTTATTTGTGTCAAAGGTCCGGGATATGTAACTGCTC